GGTTCCAGAAGATGTTGATCGTAAATAATAGGATTGTTTACGAAGAAAAACTAATAAAAATTCGCATTCAGCTACATAAGAATTATACAGGAAGCGAAATAGTCTTGTATTTTCTTTTGAAAAAACGTAAATAGATTTATTACTCTGAATAAATCTATTCAAATTATGATATTTATGAAGAAAGAGTCGCAATAAATGTAAAGAGGGAACATCTTGAATCCAGCATTGAAGGATTTGAACCAAAATTTCCAGATGGATGGGATAGGGTATTAGTATATCTGACACATAATTTAAATGAGATAATTTGTCCTCTAAAAAGGGAAATATTGAATGAATAGATCGTAAATTATGAGATTTTTGTATTTCTTTTTCTTCGGTAGAAGATACTAATTGCGGTGAGAATGGAATTTCTACAATTATTGAAAAACCTTCTGATACCATTTTAGAATAAAAAAAATGAGAATAAAAATAATTATTGTGCTCAACGAATCGATTTTGGTTAGATTTATTAACCGAATAAATCAAATAATTTTGTTGATAAATTCGAGTAATTAAACGTTTTACAAGTACTGAACTAGATTTATTGTCAGAACCAAAAATTTCCATGGGTTCGTAAAAAATCGAACCATTTAACCCATGATCATGAGCAAGTGTGTAAATATACTCTTGCAAGAGAAGCGGATATAGGAAGTATTGTTGCCGAGATCCATCTTTTTTGAAATATCCTTGTAATTCTTCCATTTAAATTTTTCGACTTGAAACAGAGACACCGGGGCATTTCTTGGGTTATCAAATGATACATAGTGCAATATGGTCCGAACAAGGTATATCAAGGTATATATATCAAGGTATATATATATATATTATATTATGTATATGGATAATATATATAGAAATAGAAAAAAAATATACCCCGGAGGTCTGGAGTCCAATCAACAGGATCCCTTTCTTCCCCTTTTATATACTATACAATCGGTTTATCTTCATTATAATTACAAAATTATAATTACAAAAGGGTAAAAAATCCTTTATTTTTGCAACCCAATCGCTCTTTTGATTTTGGAAAAAATTAGATTTTCTTTATCAGTATACTATTTCTTCTACACATCCATCTCCAATTTCTACATATAAAATAATATAATTAGGATTTTTTTTTTTATAAAAAAAAGAATAAGAATCAATGATTCACTCACAGGAAAACCCTTTCCCTCCCCGCATTGGGCACTAATCTATTTTTAACGTCTAATTAGATCGGGTAATTATTCAAATTAAGAATATAAGCTCGTTGCTTTTTGTTTTACTAGAATTAGGAATTAGGGCTATAGAACTCTATCCATTTATTCACTAGACCCAAATTAAATGTGAATTCATTTTGTCCCCTTCCAAAAATAAAAACAATATTTTATAACTTAAAACAATCCTGTAAGGATAAATTCCAAGTTCTATTTTATTACGACATGCTGTTTTTTCCTTCATTACCTTTTTTTTAGGATCAGTCGTGGTCCTCTAGACTCTACCAATAGTCTGGACGAATTCGTTGCTTCATCCAAATGTGTAAAAGATCATAGTCGCACTTAAAAGCCGAGTACTCTACCATTGAGTTAGCAACCCGGATAAATATATAGATACGATATAGATACGATCGAAAAAAATTAATTGGATTGTCCTGAGGGACCTTGTCAAAATCAAAACCTTGACCCATTTTTTTTTCATTAATAAAATAAAATACGTCTTGTCTGACAGTAAATCTGTCAACACATCATTTGACAGATGTGAAGGAAAAATCAATATAATAATAATATGGGGTAGGGATAAACAGATCCATTTATCTATGATTGAATTATATTTGTTCAATACGTCATTGTCAATATGAATAGAATGCTCATAAAACAAATTAAGTAAATAAAATAAGGTCTTGCGTTGGATTGGCACAACATAAATAATAAATTTGAATCAAAAAAAGACGGGTTTTTATTTAATATTTTTACTTTAATTTAATTAATTTAAAATTTAATGAATTAAATAAAATAATTAAATTAACAATTAATTCGAGATTCCTTATTTAAATAATTCTGCCCTCCTTAAAATATCATGAACAGTGACTGTGGGTTGAGCGCCATTTTCAAGGAAATATAGAATAGCGGGGACATTTGAATAGGTTTGATTCTTTATCGGATCGTAAAAACCCACTTTTCGAAGATCTCTTCCGTCTCTTCGGGATCGAACATCAATTGCAACGATTCGATAGATGGCTCATTGGGATAGATATAAATAAACAATGCCCCCCCTAGAAACGTATAGGAGGTTTTCTCCTCATACGGCTCGAGAAAAAATGATTCTCATTTCTGTATATAATAGCAAATGGATCCATAAAATCATGAATTAGACTATGATTTAAGTGGCTTTTTCTTCTTCCTTACGTAAGAAAAAGAGATCTCATTCGTACTCATAACTCAAGTCGAATAATTCTGAAAGAGTTCGAAGGGAAATCTTTAGACATTTATTTTATTGAGTCGTCTCTAACCTCTTTTGTTTGTCTCGCCTGGAATTTATGTTTATTCCGCATTTTGATCCAATTGTTGAGACAATTGAAAATAATCTTTCCTTGTTCCGGAATCCTTTATCCTTGCTTTGTGAAATCATTGGGTTTAGACATTACTTCGGTGATCCTTACTCCTTTCAAAACGGCAGCAACATACCTTTTGTTTGTTTTTTCTTACTATGGAAAAAATACGAACAATTGATTCCCCTGTAATACACTTTTGTTGATCGAAATAGTTTTACCAATTCCGACAAATCTTACTTTATTTCAAACTTGTTTGAATTTTAACCTTATTTCGATTTATATATGGATTATATATGGAGGATATACTTACAAAGTTGGTTCAACTTATTGGTTTTGATTGTCACTAACCCTAGATTCTTCCCCCCACTAAATGAAATGAATCAATACTTTCTGCTCGAGCTTCATCATGTACTAGTTAGATTAGAACCCAACACAAATTAGGTTCCTAGTAGAACAGAACAAAATATGTCGAGCCAAGAGCATCTTCATTCTTATAGAAAATGGTGGATGTAAGAATCCACAGTCGATCATGTCCTTCAAGTCGCACGTTGCTTTCTACCACATCGTTTCAAACGAAGTTTTACCATAAAATTTCTCTAATTTAATTTCGAACCGATATGGAATTGATTCAATATGAAATCATGAATAGTCATTGGCTCAACCGGTATATCTGGGTATATATTATATAATATATATATATAATTATACATTACATTATATATATCATTATATATATAATTATATATATATATATATACATATATATACATATATATAGCCTATAGCCGGTACGAGAGTCTAGTCTATTATAGTCTATATTATCTATCTATAGTACTTATTTATCTATAGATATAGATAAAATAGATATAGATAAATGAGTACTATAGATAGATTAAGTATTTTCGGAGAAGGCTCAGCAAGGATCTCATTTTTCTCGAATAAATAAATTATAAATCTCAAAGAAAGGCCCTTAATGGATTCCCAATCCTGGAATAAAATAAATTTTGAATCAAATAAACTATTCCAATGATCCACGAGTTGGAAGTTTCTCGATAGTATTGATTTCTCACACTTCTTCGAGTATCAAAGATTTAAAAATTAAGTAAAACAAAAAAAAAATCAAAATATGTATTTCCAACCGCATTTGACACTTGATTATGTTTGTAAGAAACTAAATAAATTCTTAAGAATCATTCTTAAGAATTAAGAATTCAGAACGACAGATTGTTCGTTCTATTTAATTTAACATTAACAATTTTCTGTTTAATGTTGGATACATTGTGATCCAATTTGCCCGTTTCTGGTAGAAACGATCTGGGACGGAAGGATTCGAACCTCCGAGTAACGGGACCAAAACCCGTTGCCTTACCGCTTGGCCACGCCCCATTTTGATTTCTATTCGAAACTAAACTAATAAACACTAATACACTAATATTATACACTAATATTAGCGAATATAATATATAATTATATAAATATAAATTATAATAAATTATTATAATATTATAATATGAGTATTGGTTATTCGTTAATTCTAGCCCAAATACCTATGTGATATGTTATTGCTAGAATTCTATACATGTAGATATAGAATCAAAAAATGAATTGATCATTATATGGAATTCAATTAAGATATTGTATGAAAGTATAAGTCTTTGTATTCTCATTTGAATGAGAATTGAAAGAGGGATTTTTGATTTGGGAGAGTTCAATCAAAGAAAAAAAAAAGCATGCCAAAAAATCCTTTTTTTTTTTACCTTATATTTTATAAATTTTATATTATATAAATTTATATTATATAAAATAAAGTAACTCAATCAAAATAAAATTATCTAATCCACAAGAACGAAATGTTTGCTATGCTTAATATCTTTAGTTTCATCTGTATCTGTCTTAATCCCACCCCTTGTTCGAGTAGTTTTTTCTTCGCCAAATTGCCAGAGGCTTATGCCTTTTTCAATCCACTCGTAGACGTTATGCCCATTATACCTGTACTCTTTTTTCTATTAGCCTTCGTTTGGCAAGCTGCTGTAAGTTTTCGATGAAATCTTTAATATTCTCCTAAATTCATTATTTTTTTAATAAAAAAAGATTCTAAAAATTGATAAGATCAGATAAGTCTTATATTATAAACCCTCGATTCAAAAATGGAAATTTTATATATTGAATAACCGTAGCAATGAATGGCATTAAATTTTGATCAATTTATTTCCCTCGTTCTGTTCTGACCTTCCGGTGAAGAAAGACTTTATTAGGTCTTCCACAATACCTAATTGTGGATATAACAAGAAAATTTTGATTACGAAGGAATCAGAATCTTATTCCAAAGAAATTCGTTAAAATTACTTTTTTTTTTCAGGAAAACACTGCATTTTTTTTTTTTTTTGAGACATGTCATGTCAAAATAGCATATGTGGTACAAAAAAAAGAAAGA